GATCAACGATTTATGTACAGAAATCTTGGCCTCAAGGAAATCCAGGACCTCCTTGTATTTCTCAGCGACGAGATCGTCACAAATTATGACGTCATCGCCAAGCACTGCGTACTTATCAAAGCGTCGACCAGGATGAACCTGCTGCGCACACCACCACACCACAAAGTGATGAGTGAGTGCGAACAGAGGCCAAGAGGAGTAGTACCCCAGTGGCTGCCCGGTCACAAAGGATACTGATGACCTCTTCTTCTTAACGAAGGGCACATCAAATATGTTTGCACCTAGGGCAGAGTTGACAACTCCCGGCGCGAAACGGCGATCAAACATGTGACACATAACTTCGAACATTAAAGATAACGGCCACCTATCGGTTGCTGACTTAAGATCAAAGCAGTGACAACATGTCGACCCAATTAGACGATCAAGAGGTCGCTGCTGGTTAAAGGTACCGTCCATCGGCAAAGGTCGCAAGACCTTCTGAAGCCAGTCCATGATTGGCTTCAGAAGTCTTTGATTGATGTAATTGGCAATGGCGAATACCCCCCTCTTGGTGCCCTGCTCAATCGTCTGACCTAGACGACCAGTTACAGGCGGAATCTCGAGTTGCTCCGGGTGGGGCAGTGATGGACCAATATATTTTTCGTAATAGTCCAGATCAGAGCCCGAGAACATTTTTTTGTTCTTGTCCCCCGCGAAGCGAACCCGAGATGGCCACAATATGCCAGAGGACCACTGTTCACCGTACGAGTGAATAAACTGTACGAGGAACGCATAAGCCTGACATCTCAAACATCAGGCATGGGAAACAGGACTTATAAGGTCCATGAAACTTGGGCCCAAGTTGAGAGGCTCCTGACTTAAGCTTCTCGTTAGCCTGTGACATAGTTGGAACGGTCTTCCAGGTTGGTTCCCACGACATACCTTGGTATAATAGTATGCGTCGAAACCATGGGATGTACCGGGCTAACAAGGGCACCACATTTTCCTTCATCCGCGATATCGTTGAATAGACACGATGCATGTCCTGAACAGGAGTCACAATCGATGAAAATGTTGTCTTATCAATTAGTTTTGCTAGGAGAATGATCCTATACAAAGAGAAGAAAGATAAGTAACATTTCACCACCTTCGGACCTCCAGATCGGATCATCGACCTATAGAAAGGTGGAATGGTCCGCGGGAGCCCCCGACGAGTCAAAGATATAGGAACCGGTAAAAGAGTCGGTTTATTAGGATCCCCGCCATTTCGCATCTTTTGTTTGCCGATGATTCAATATTATTCTGTTCTGTAAGGCTAACAGGGAGGAAGTAAACTGCGTTAAGGATCTTTTTTCCGGGTCAACTTGTGAATTTTGAGAAGAGTTCTTTGTTTTTTAGTGCCAACTGCCCGAATGCTTTGCGTGATTCCCTGGCACTTTCCCTTCCAATTGTGCGGTTTGGCAAATATCTAGGGAGATTTTCCAAACCTACTAAGGGACGAAAGATACCAAAAGTGGTGATTTACATGTAGTAATGGAACAGCAAAAAAAGAAGGTAAGTTGAATCAGATGATGAGCCGCATAGTTTTTCCTCTCTAAACCACGAGAAAGTAGACTCGATCGTCTTTCTCTCTCCTCTCTTCGTTCAACCCGTGTGGATCCCTAACTTTCCCAACCTTCGGCTTTTAAAGTCACAACACTGCGCCGAATGAAGGTAGTTTAGTTGCTCGACCATTGGGGAGAGGTTTCGAAGTAATGTCGAATTATGATTGAAACCTAGGTTCCTATTCAAATTCCCAGGAAAGTAGACTCTGTTCGATAGTTCCCATCTCTCTCTTTTCGTTCTTAATCGAATGTAACCTCTCGCCCCACCTTTCTATCCAAACTTGAGCTACTCGCGTCGTAAAGCTTATGTCTCTCCTTAAAGTACCGTCTTTCGATGCCTATTTTGATGCTCCAGAAGCCATCTATGCTTTGATCAGATGTTAATAGGTATTCCACACATGGCGGGCGGGGTCGTAGTCATAAAAGGAATACTTCAACCAGCTCAATGGAACGCTCCAACTTAGGTCCTTCTCTCCGGTGCCCAAATCGGCTTAATTGAGGGGCTCCGTATCCGTAGCCTCACTTTATGCACGGTTTACTGACCACCTACCTTTGCTTCGGGACACCAACCTCTGGGAATGAGAATAGTTCCTTTGTCTTTCGAGTCGAATCAATGAGAACAAACGGCAGCCTCTTAGTAAATGGGGAGTCACACACCTTTCTTTCAGAACCTATGGTACTAAAGGGCGAAGTAGCTCGACGTGAAGAAAGAGACTATGAAAGGGGACGAAGTGATGTCCGGCTCTTCGCTTGCTCGCAACAGATGGCATCTCCCCTTATTGATTCTCGTTTCAAGATGAAAAAGGAAAGACAAGAACCTTTAAAAAGAAGTTCGATTTAATGTCTTTTTGACATTGCATTGGTGGATGCTTGCGCCGATCCAATTTCTCTAGGAACTGCTCCGCATCATTTTGAGAAGGATTCGCCCTCGAATCCAAGCCAAGTCCTCTTCTTCAGCCATGGATGATATGGAAACAAGACCAGTAGTAGTAGACATCTCATTAGATAGCCCCACTTCACTGCTTCGCCTTCGGCCCCTTTTCACACGGAACTCTCGCTCGAACACCTTTACTTTCTTCGGTGCCGCCCTTCTTCTCCTGGAGAGAAATAAGCCATTCCAAGCCAACTCACACGACGAGAACAGGATTTTGAACTCAGAAATACCAGAAAACCGGACGGAAACCACCGTGACGGCGGCCCCAGACCAGAACAGAAACCCTTAGTCGCTCACAGGTCGCGTGCAGCGCGTTCTTTTTTTCCTTTTGGCAGTTGAAATCATACTACTTTAAATGGCAAGGGTTGGTAATGACAGAATCGATAGAAGAAAGGTGCCGAGGTCACTAGAAGTATGGTACCGAGGGAGTAGCCTGTTTGCTTTAAGGAGAGGTATTTGTCTTCTTTGTTGGCCTCGGAAGTTCCGCCTCAAGGATTCTCTCTGGATAAGGGCGCATTTGTGTCTCTTATGCGCAGGTCGAATATCGGTTATGAAAGATCGGCCAAGATCTATTATTTGCTTTGCCACACAGCAGACAAGGCTAAGCCGCTAGTAAGACCCGTTCCACTCGTTACACAACCCTCTTTTTCAGAACCTTATATTGATAGCTTAGTAGAACTATTGGAGCCAGGCAAGTAAACTACCCTTCGTTTCAGCTACTTCGTTGCCTCGAGACAAAGAAACAGCAAGGCAAACCGCCTACATTGAGACTCAACGTATGATAGCTCTTCTACTCTTTGCTGAAGCTATCGTGTCGTATGGATGGATGGGGTGCGTCTGAGCCTATTTCTTCTCTTCTCTATCATTTTTGGCGGATCCTTTCTATCTTTTTGTTTGCTTTGTCATGCCGTAGTCTTTTAAGATTCAACCTGTCAGAAGAAGGCCAGTTGTACCCCTTATATCAATACCAATAGCAGCAGATGCAGCAAGTGAGACGGGAGGCAGTTCGCTCACCCTACCGACTACGAAAGAAAGAATGCTCCTATTTATAGCTACCCAAAACATAACGCCAAACTCACTTGTTCGTGCCTCTGACCAACCAAACTACTCAGATAGAGCTGGCGAGATCAGCTCATTCAGTGGATTTACTTTAGAAAGCCTTGCCAGGCGCTTTAATGCCCCATGTTCTAACCAGGATAGAAAGATAAGGACATCTCAGACCAATTAAACGAATTCCTATTTTTTAGTGTACCGATGGCATGAGAATGAGAAACTGGATGATCCAACTACGGGAAATTCTGTTATTGCTTTCACTGCCTGACTAATACGGATAGGTTGCTCTGCTGGTCTCTATTTTTGGCAAGAAGCTAAGCTGGCCTCCAATTTAGCTGGATTCGCTCACCCTTGCATTAGAACAACTCAGGAGATGTAAAGACTTCCTAACAATTCTCAGCTTCCTGGAAAAGACTACTAAACTTCGACGGTGGCCGAGGCTACGTTCTTTCTTGATCTATCTTTCCTATTATGGATCTTTGTGGGATAGCCCGGCAAAGCGGGTGAAAGGGGGAATTCTGGTTCTTGCACGGGACTTTCTTTCTCCTACGAATCAAGAAGAGTCCTAGACATAGGATATTCTAGTTTTTTTTTGCATGGTCATTTAATTTCTCATAAGGTCTTGGGGAAGCAGTGGAGGGCTGTTAGGGCTGCGAGATCTGGACCTTTGATCTCACACCTTTTCTTTGCAGATGATCTTATTGGGAGGCCTCTAAGCAACAAGCTTCCATCATGAAAAATTGCCTTGATGAATTTTGTAAAGCCTCTGGTCAACAGGTAAACTTTGATAAGTCTAGCCTTTATTGTTCTCCAAATACGGATGATGGTCTTGCTATTGAAATCCGCAATATATGTGGCTCTCCCTTGACTTCTCATTCCTTAGAGTTCCTCTGGTACAATCCAGAGTCACCAAAGCGGGCAGTTGTGGACAAAGTTCAAGCCACTTGGAAAAGTCAGCTCTTATCTATGGCAGGTGGATTGACCTTGATTCAAGCTGTGACATCCGCAGTACCTATCTACACCATGCAGACTGCTAAGCTTCCTGTGGGAACTTGTGAGGACATTAATAAAATCAATAGAAAGGGGGCACTCAATCTAAACCTCATTTGGTTAGATGGGACAAAGTTTGTAGACCTAAGCAGTTTGGGGTCCTGGGATTAAAAAAGCGAGTCACATGAATCAAGCTCTTTTAGCTAAAGCTAGTTGGAGGATCACAAATCAGGACCAAGGGCTTTGGGCTTCAATGTTCAGGAAAAAGTCCTTTTTCGGGACTTGCAGCTTTGATCCTAATGCTGAGTTTCCTTCTGCTTCTTCCAGTACCTGGAAAAGTATTCTCTATGGTTCTGAGGTCTTGCAGCAGGGTTTTTTTTGGAGGGTTGGAAATGGTAGAAGTCTCAGATTTTTTACTTTTTCTGGGTTGGCAGCAGGCTTCTTTTGGAGTTGAATACTATTCCCACTGATTTTTTCAATATGGATGAGTTAGTGGCTGATTATCTCATTGAGGGTCAATGGAATCTTGATAAGCTTAGAGAGGTTGTGAGTACTGATGTGCTATCTCTGATCATGAATACTCCTACAGGTTTTGGAAATGAAATGCAGGATACTTTTTTTTTGGCCCTTCTCCTAATGGCCTTTTTTCTGTCAAGTCTGCCTTCAATTTGTGCATTGATTCTGGTTCCCTATATTTTTATTTTTATAAATGGAGTTTCATTTGGAAGTTAAGAATCCCTCTCTCTACGGTCGAGCTATTTCATCCCTTACTCTAACTCTAACAAGTAAGCAAGTAAACTCCCACCTCAACGAACTCGTGTGGACACTCCTCAGCCCTCAAATACACATTAAGATGTTGACCCGTTTTTCTTTTCTTTGCTGATTCCTCTCAATGAAATTTGCCATGTTGCACTAAGTTACTTACGGATGTATGCATGCAATCCGGGAAGACTTTGGGGTGAACACCCATCCGAACAAGTAGGGTCAATAGTTCAGCATTTAGGCCGTAACATTTAGCGACAAAAAAATCTTTAACCCAACAAGTGCTCTCCGAACCAAGCTAGATAGTCTCCTATCACTAGGCTCACCAACCAACCTGGACTTTGATTCTTATTATTCCTACCAGGATTGTTTCCGGCCATGAGTTCCCATATGACATGACATGAGCGCTCTTGCGTGGGCTGGGCAAATCTTTGAGAAGCTACCTTTCTTACTTAGTGCTTGCGCTAAGGCAATGCAATTGAACCCATTTTTTGGTTTAAGGGCTGCTCGCCCTACCGAAGTACCAAAGGCTTTCGAGGCCCCGACCTAAAAAAAGGCTTTCAGTAGCGCCCTTAGAATCTAAGCCTTTTGAAGCGCCAGTAGTTGTAGCTGTGGGTAGGTAGAACTTTCGTTCTTATCGCTCTGGGTTTCGATCTATATGACCTCCGGGCGGTACAAAGTACACCTCTTCCGTAGAGGCAGGTAGTAACCTAACCTTTAAGAGTCTGTTCAAGGTAGCTTGGAAAAAAGTACTGCCCTTTTCCTTCGCTACTAGGAGAGTCAGCTACTTCTATTAGCGCCGGACCTTGAGTCGAATTGATCGTGTCATGTGCAACGTCCATCAATGATGGTTCATTAATGTCCATCGATTTAGACTCCTTCCCCTTTCCCAACTACGAATAAGATCGAGAGGAGCCCGAGAGCCCCAAAACCAAGAAGGGAAACGGAAGCCTTTCGATTCACTCCCCACTCTCTCTTAAATAAAGCTCGCCCTCGGGCCCTGGGCAGGTCGCCGGGTCTTTCCCTGTTGTTCTGTTACCGCCACGAGAAAGACGCACAGAAGAGGTATGCCCAGCGCGCGGAGGATCCGTTGAGAGGGTAGGGAACTGTATGATCTTTTCCCCTATTGTATTGAATCAATAAAAAAAGAGGTCAGTGCTACGGCCCCCTATTCTTTGATCCAATATTGACCGGGGACGAGTCCCGACTTACATAGGTCCTTAGCGCAAGCACGGAGTAAGCAAGCTACCTTGCTTTGACCTCCCGTAGTGGTCCTTGCTTTTAATAAAGTGGAGCGGGGAAAATTTATCGTACTTGCTCAGTGTGCTCCCCTTTCGTCGAGTGCCCCGCCCGGTTCACTGGGCTGTTGGCCTACCAAGCACTTGCCCGCTGCTCCTGCCGCCCGGCGGAGCGCTCGTTCTCCTTACTGTTCTCTCCGCTGGGGCCCCCCCTCCCATTGCTCGAGCCATAAGCTATGGCAGCTCCAGCTCGCAACCACGGGGGCCCGCCCCGCGAGGCCGGGGTGGGCTCAGCGGTCAGGTTAGCCCTCATTCGAATGGGTCTTTCACTTTTGCCAGATCTAGAGAGATACTACGAGTCCTCCGTCCCAGATTCCATCGCCGCGGCCATCTGGTTCACCGGTACTACCAAAAAGTCTCATGCTTATGTTACTGTTATTGATGTATTATCTTGGACCACGAAGACCCCGGTCGTGCTTCTGGTTTCCATTCCCATCATCATATTGATGATAAATCTCCTCGTGCTCTGCCATAAGAACTTGGAGTCCGTATCATGGTGAAGGTAAGGTAACGCTGTGATTCTTGCTCAAAAAACAGACCGAACGCGTTCGAGTTATTGGCTCGTCCAACCCGGCAGCATTCATGAATCGCTCGTTCAACTGTCCCTCGGAGACACGGGCGAGAAGTACCATGCATGGTTGCCCCCCGTCCTTTCTTTATCTCGGTCCCAAGATACGGCTCAGCCAAAAAACGTGAGCGCCCCTGCGCGAGCCTTATTTTATTAGTAAAGTCAAGCTTTGGCTCCCTAAAGACTAAACTAAAGAAATGGATCAAAAAAAAGGGGGGACTTCTGCAACGGGCTATGCCACCCAAACCAACTGAGAGAAGTCGCATCCGTCCCATCGCAAGCACCAACAATGTCATGATCACATTGGTTTACCCTTTTTTCTTTGGTAGTTCAACGGACGGTCGCCCCTCCAACAAGAAAAGGTATAAATATGGAAACTTCTCTGCCATTTGGATCGGAGAATTTATGGAGGAAATCGGGTTTTAAATTTCCAGAAACCAAACGATTATATAGCCAAAGGGAATACGCCGCGCCTAAAATCATCCCAAGCGCAGCTAATGTGGCTACTAAGCTATTTCTTTGGAAAGCTCCTACTAAGATGGGAAATTCCCCGATAAAGCTGCTAGTACCAGGTGAACTCATATTGGCCAAAGTGGAAGAGAAGGAAATGGTAGAGAGATTCGGCATGGTGCTCACTGAACCTCCGTAATATCTAACAAGTCGAGTCTTATGTCGGTCATATAGAACACCAACACATAGAAAAAGGGCTGAAGGAACCAGTCCATGACTTAACATCGGTAGAATGCTACCTCCAATTCCCTGTATGTTCGATAGAGCCAAAGATCCCCCCCACTGATCGGAGTACGCCGATTACCCCCCGAACCGTACAAGATAGTTACCACCTATCATACGGCTTTCTAACTTCACTTCTTTTTCTAGTCGTTCCGCTCTGTCGATCGATAGTAGTATAAGAGATCTGTAACTCCCCGAAATTTATTAAAGAATGGTTCCTGCTTCCTACCCATAGTTAGCATGTATCTCCCCGGTCATACTTGAGTATCACACCGTAGACCCCCACCCCAACTCTATCTTCCTTATCAGTGAACCGGAAATAGTGCATAGGTACTCTTCAATGCAGCGGGGACGAGACGACGTGACATACTACGATCGCGTATAGAAGTGCTGCCCTTCGGCTCGGCAATATGGAACCTCTCAACAGCTCCCGTTCCTTTATGAGGTCCTATCGGGATAGGTAGGCCCAATCCTTTCCCCCCCTCCCTCCATAAGACCCTATTTATCTTTCCCGAGGGGGAAAGAGAAAGAAGAGAAGAAAGAAAGGAGTGATTCTCTTCTCTTCTTTCATGTGAACGGCCCTTTCTTGTATCGAAAGGTTTTTCGTGCTATACACCACGTTGAGAAAGACCAGCCTCCTATGTACCTTACCATTTTTTTTCCTCGAAAGGGGGTCCTCCTTATGATGCTACGGACGGCTGTCCGAAGTGCAATGGGTAAACTCGGACTCGGATAAATTAGGATTGTGCGCGCCGGGCCCTTTGGGTGTCATATTTTGGCCGAGTTTACCGTACCTCCGGCCCCTTATGTTACGCGACCGTAATATTTTGTTATGTTCCACCGCTGTTACGCCAGAAATAAAAGGTTCCACACGAGCTCCCGTTCTGCGGCGTGGCGGCAGGACCGATAGGGGATTGGCTCCGGGTGTAGATAGGGTAAAATCTGCAGGGGTCACGCAAATACATAGGCCCCTTCCCTTCCCGGATGAATGGGGTGGTTTAGAAGGCGCTTCCGATCTACGGTCCCTCGGCGCGAGGGGTTAGGCAGGTAGTATGGGCCCTCTGACTTCCAGCTATGCGCTGTGCGGCTCCCGCGAAGCGAATGAAGGGAAGCTCGAAGAGCTTACGGGTGAGCTTACGCTTACTCTCAGCCTCTTTGATTGGTAGGCGGGCGGCCTAAGCCCCCTACTTAAGATTACATTCAAACGGGAAATTTTATGTTGTCGTGACGCTTTTGTTAGGCCGACTACTCTACTATAGGCTACTTCTAGCTTCTATAGTGGCCCTTCCATTTTTATGTAGTTATAGTTTGTATTAGTGCCGAATGAACATATCAAACAAAGCCGAGCAGTATAAGCCCTTCTCCGGCCTGGGAAAAGCAACGAACTCTAGAAGCTAGGGCTTTGGACACGAATACTATTCCGTTCTCCGCGGAAACCCGCCTTAGAAGATTGAACGTCGACTTATCTTATTGCCGTTCAATCTAAGACAGCGCCGATAGCTTGTAGTGAACAGCCCCCTTATGAAACCAACCGAAAGCAGCCTTTGCTACTTAAGTACTTAAGGTTTGGACCCCTTGCAACTATGATAGAAAGCCGTTTGCGTGTCCTTTGGACCCTTCGCCCTTAGTTTTGAATCAAAGTAGGTCGCGACTGTTGTATTTCAGTCGGTCGGGTGGCTTATACGACAGCTCCGCTTCCTCGTCTTGCTTCTGGCAAAGCTTCTACTTTGCTTGCTTCTCTCGCGCTTGCTTGCGCGAAGGCTTAAAGTCCTTTTCGCTAGGTCCAAAAGCTTCCGTCAAAGCGAAAGATCTGATCCAACAGAAATCCCGCATATTGAGCGCAGCTGATATGCGGCTACAGCTAGGCGATCATGCCATAAAAAAATTTAATATGTATAAAGGGATCCCCTAGATATACAGACAGAATAGATATTCATGGATAGACAGACATTCCATTAATTCTTAGTTTTGGGGCTGAAAAAGCTCGTCGATCCAAATGAATCATTCTTCTGGTCTCTATTCGCCCCCCGCCCCGAAACTGACCCGCAGCACAGCGCCCATTCGCTTCGCGCGCGGGAAG